CAAAATTTGGATATTTGTAGACGAGGAATAATAAGCCTTTACTTTCCTTTACGTTCTATCCAACGATAGAACAAAAAATGATAAAGTCTTTCATTCTTTTTCTGTTCAATCAAAACAAAAATGAGCAATTCTGTAATTCTATAGGGTTGAATAAAAATTAGATTGACCATTTGATATAATTGCTATGCTTAGTGTGTGACTCGTTGGTTTTTTTTTAGGGTTAGGATTCAAAAAAAAAAAAAAAAAAAAAAATGGACCAACCCATAGTATAAACTAATAACTATAGAACTAATAACTAACTCATCGTTTCGTATTATCTGGATCCAAAGACCGGTCAAGATATGATATATTGGTCATATCATTGTAGCAACTGAAATCTTTTTTTTTTTTGCATAAACAAAAGAAAAACCAATCTGATTGTGAGTTGTGAAGCGAAATATAGAAGGATGCGGATAACTGGAAGGGTGAGAGAAAGAGAGAAAAAGAATATCAATGATATATAATTCCAATATAATATGTAAGGTCTATAAGTCATCTCATAAAGGGCCATGTAATAAAGCATCAATACTCTGATTCATCTATAATTAGATGAATCCGTTCATAGAACAAAAAAATCAAGAGCCTCGAGCCAATAAAGACTGAGAAGATTGACTCAAGAACAAATTTCATTAGGGGCTCCATTGTAGAAATTCAGACCTAACCATTAATCGAGAAGCGATGGGAACGACGGAACCTGTGAATGCAGAAGATTCTATTGAAAATGAATCCTAATGATTCATTGGGTGGGATGGCGGAACAAACCGGGTACCAATTCATTTATTCTGAGAGGTCATGGGCTAACGCTACAACTGAACTAGATATTGAAAGAGTAAATATTCGCCTGCGAAAGCTTTATTTTATTTTATTGGATTGCTAAATTTTTGGCGATCCGATACGATAAAGGGAAAATAAAAATAAAGATTCGTTATAACGTTATAAAAAACGACATTATCAAAATAAAATATATGTTTAGTTATATATCCAAACAAGATAGCTAAATATCGAATAGATTTGATGAAATCTCAAAGAATCCCAGGATTCAGTGTATTGTGTATTATTCATTAAATACATGTATATCTTATTTAAATAGTTAAATAGTTTTCAATCGTTTCATTCGCGAGGAGCTGGATGAGAAGAAACTCTCATGTCCGGTTCTGTAGTAGAGATGGGATTGCGAAACAACCATCAACTATAACCCCAAAAGAACCAGATTCCGTAAACAACATAGAGGAAGAATGAAGGGAATATCTTATCGAGGTAATCGTATTTGTTTTGGTAGATATGCTCTTCAGGCACTTGAACCCGCTTGGATCACATCTAGACAAATAGAAGCAGGGCGGCGAGCAATGACACGAAACGCACGCCGTGGTGGAAAAATATGGGTACGCATATTTCCAGACAAACCAGTTACAGTAAGACCTGCGGAAACACGTATGGGGTCGGGGAAAGGATCTCCCGAATATTGGGTAGCTGTCGTTAAACCAGGTAGAATCCTTTATGAAATGGGCGGAATAGCAGAAAATATAGCCAGAAAGGCTATTTCAATAGCGGCGTCCAAAATGCCTATACGAACTCAATTCATTATTTCGGGATAGAAATATAGAAATGTAGAACCAAAGGAAAGAGGTTTTTGGAATAAAAAAAAAACAATTGTAGTTTTATTTTTTGGACAAAGAATATTTCTTTTTTTTTCCTTCGCCCCTTTTTGCATTGAAAGAACTGATTAAAAAATGATATGATTCAACCTCAGACCCATTTGAATGTAGCGGACAACAGCGGGGCCCGAGAATTGATGTGTATTCGAATCGTAGGAGCTAGTAATCGCCGATATGCTCATATTGGTGACGTTATTGTTGCTGTGATCAAAGAAGCAGTACCAAATATGCCTCTAGAAAGATCAGAAGTGATCAGAGCTGTAATTGTACGTACTTGTAAAGAACTCAAACGTGACAACGGTATGATAATACGATATGATGACAATGCTGCAGTTGTCATTGATCAAGAAGGAAATCCAAAAGGAACTCGAGTTTTTGGTGCGATCGCCCGGGAATTGAGACATTTCCATTTTACTAAAATAGTTTCATTAGCCCCCGAGGTATTATAAGATGAGACCATGATATAGTTATAGTAGGTTATTTGGATGAAATAGATTATTAGTAGATTGTGTCTCACGTATATACCTTTAATAATAATAATAATTAATAATAATTCATAAATAAAAAATAAAACAAAAAGTATGTTTATTATATCCAAATTTGGAGGCACCAATAATTTTAGTTCATCATGGGTAGGGACACTATTGCTGACATAATAACCTCTATACGAAATGCTGACATGAATAGAAAAGGAATGGTTCGAATAGCATCTACTAACATAACCGAAAACATTGTTAAAATACTTTTACGAGAGGGTTTTATCGAAAACGTGAGGAAACATCGGGAAAGCAACAAATATTTTTTGGTTTTAACCCTACAACATAGAAGGAATAGGAAAGGGCCATCTAGAACTGTTTTAAATTTAAAACGGATCAGTCGACCTGGTCTACGAATCTATTCTAACTATCAACGAATTCCTAGAATTTTAGGTGGGATGGGGATTGTAATTCTTTCGACTTCTCGAGGTATAATGACAGACCGAGAGGCTCGACTAGAAGGAATGGGTGGAGAAATTTTGTGTTATATATGGTAATCCTTCTGATATCCGAATTAGATCCAAAACTTCCTATTTGTGAAAAAAAAAAGAGAAAGGAAGGGTTGTCTAATATCACTCCTCCTCCATTAGTTGATACTTCAAGGGGGTTTTACCTGGAATGAAAGAACAAAAATGGGTTCATGAAGGTTTAATTACTGAATCACTTCCCAACGGCATGTTCCGGGTTCGTTTAGATAATGAAGATCTGATTCTAGGTTATGTTTCAGGAAGGATCCGACGTAGTTTTATACGGATACTGCCAGGAGATAGAGTAAAAATTGAAGTAAGTCGTTATGATTCAACCAGAGGGCGTATAATTTATAGACTCCGCAACAAGGATTCGAAGGATTAGGCAGTTTTTTCAACTTCAACATTCCTTTCATGGGGATACAAATACAATTCGAGGTTAAAAATTTCAAGAAACCTATTTTCTTCCAAGAAGTGGATTCGGAATTCAATTAAGGTAAGGAATGACAAATATGAAAATAAGGGCTTCTGTTCGTAAAATTTGTGAAAAATGTCGACTGATCCGTAGGCGGGGACGAATTATAGTAATTTGTTCCAACCCGAGACATAAACAAAGACAAGGATAATCTTTCTAAACTCTAAAAAGGACTCTCTAAAGGACCCGATGTACAAATCAAAATAAAATAAAGGATCCGCTTTGACATGAAATGGATATATCCATATATCTCTGACTCATATTTATGAGATGATAAAATATGGCAAAACCCATACCAAGAATTGGTTCACGTAGGAATGGACGTATCGGTTCACGTAAGAGTGCACGTAGAATACCAAAGGGAGTTATTCATGTTCAAGCAAGTTTCAACAATACCATTGTGACTGTTACGGATGTACGGGGTCGGGTGGTTTCTTGGTCCTCTGCCGGTACTTGTGGATTCAGGGGTACAAGAAGAGGGACACCATTTGCTGCTCAAACCGCAGCCGGAAATGCTATTCGTACAGTAGTGGATCAAGGTATGCAACGAGCAGAAGTCATGATAAAAGGTCCTGGTCTCGGAAGAGATGCAGCATTACGAGCTATTCGTAGAAGTGGTATACTATTAAGTTGCGTACGGGATGTAACCCCTATGCCACATAATGGCTGTAGACCTCCTAAAAAAAGACGTGTGTAGAAATAAACATTGAAGAGATTTCAAGAGAAATAAACGATTCAATGATCTGATCAAATAATATTACTATGGTTCGAGAGAAAGTAACAGTATCTACTCGGACACTACAGTGGAAGTGTGTTGAATCAAGAGCAGACAGTAAGCGTCTTTATTATGGACGCTTTATTCTGTCTCCACTTATGAAAGGTCAAGCCGACACAATAGGCATTGCGATGCGAAGAGCTTTGCTTGGAGAAATAGAAGGAACGTGTATCACACGTGCAAAATCTGAGAAAATACCACATGAATATTCTACTATAGTAGGTATTCAAGAATCAGTCCATGAAATTTTAATGAATTTGAAAGAGGTTGTATTGAGAAGTAATCTGTATGGAACTCGCGACGCGTCTATTTGTGTCAGAGGTCCTGGGTATGTAACTGCTCAAGACATCATCTCACCACCTTCTGTGGAAATCGTTGATAATACACAGCATATAGCTAGCCTAACGGAACCAATTGATTTGTGTATTGGATTAAAAATGGAAAGGAATCGCGGATATCGTATAAAAACGCCAAATAACTTTCAAGACAGAAGTTATCCTATAGATGCTGTATTCATGCCTGTTCGAAATGCGAATCATAGTATTCATTCTTATGGGAATGAGAATGAAAAACAAGAGATACTTTTTCTCGAAATATGGACAAATGGAAGTTTAACTCCTAAAGAAGCACTTCATGAAGCCTCCCGGAATTTGATTGATTTATTTATTCCTTTTCTACATGCAGAAGAAGAAAACTTACATTTAGAGGACAATCAACACAAGACTATTTTACCCCTTTTTACTTTTCATGATAGATTGGCTAAACTAAAGAAAAACAAAAAAAAAAAAGCATTGAAATCTATTTTTATTGACCAATCAGAATTGCCTCCCAGGATCTATACTTGCCTCAAAAGGTCCAATATACATACATTATTGGACCTTTTGAATAACAATCAAGAAGATCTTATGAAAATTGAACATTTTCGCATAGAAGATGTAAAAAAGATATTGGGTATTCTAGAAAAACATTTCGCAATTGATTTACCGAAGAATAAGTTTTAAATCCAATGGATTTTCAATCTTTAACACAATTCATATATTCGAAATAGATCCA